AAATTATATCTTCTACCAAGACATTTACTGAAGAAGCGGAAGCCCTTTTGAAGGGCGCTGTTCAGGAACAGATCGAGCTCTTTCTACTTCAAGAACAAACATAAATTTATTATTCTTATTCCTAGAATAGCCTCAGCACAAGAGTAATTGTTGAGAAAACTTTTTGATTCGAATCATTTAAAATGGGTTTCTTGACATATCCATAAAAAAAATAGTTGGAAAAAATTGCGTCCAATAGGATTTGAACCTATACCAAAGGTTTAGAAGACCTCTGTCCTATCCATTAGACAATGGACGCTTTTTTATTCCTATTTTCTTCTTTCGCATTCTTTCCTTTGCCTTTTTTCGGATAAAATCCAATTGCACATAAATTTATTTTTATGGAATAAAAATAAATAAGGATGCATATTCAAATTGATGAAGTATGTATATAAGAAATTTGAAGCGGGTAGCGGGAATCGAACCCGCATCGTTAGCTTGGAAGGCTAGGGGTTATAGTCGACGTTAGTTGATCATTTTTAACACCTCTAATTCAAAACCGAACATGAAATTTTTGTTTCATTCGGCTCCTTTATGGAAAATCGATGTATTTTCAGATCTAAGGCCTAAACGAAAAACAGAAATCAAAAAGTTACGATGTATAAAAAAAGGGAGTCTTCCTAAATCCGAAGAATAAAATTCGATCCATAGCATCTACGTCAGCTTATCTGTCTGAATGCATCCAAAGCTACTCGCTTTATAGATGATCCTTCTAGAGTAGGGAGATTATACCAAATCCGTCTAGTCTAGTTACTTCGTTCCCTATTTCTACTCGCGGGATCCTGAGGAAAAGAATTTTGTTTCCACCGAGCTGAAACAATATGCCGACGGTTCTAGTAAACCAAAACCGTCCTTCTCTAGCTATTTGGCTTCAATTTTTCTTTTACAACAAAAAAATTGAGGATCTAGTTACGATTGGAAATAAACTTTTGAATCTTTATCCATAGATCCTTTACTCATACTTAATACTCATACTTATTCTTCAAAATTGGAAGAGAAGAGTTGATCCAACTAAAAAAATTATGCTTCGCGACTCCATAATCAATTTTTTTTATTGAATTTTGGATACAAATCGTGAGAATGTATATTTTTCTTAAAATATGCTATTAAAAGGTAAAGGATTAAACCTTTTTTATTTAAAAATAAAGTTTTTGATCGGAATATGAAAAAAAAACTGAAAGAACCCTTAACTATAATTAAGATTAAGGGGTTAAAAGAACGAATCGCACTTTTACCACTAAACTATACCCGCTACAATATATATTTTTGTATATAAATGGACCGTTTGTCGAACAAAAAAAGAGTGAGACGCAATCCAAATTGGATCAGAATCAGGAAAATTCACGTGTTTACGTGTGCGCTGGGGACGCGCGAATAATAGCAGAAAGCTTATTTAGATAACTTAAGGAATTATACTTTTTATTTATTGGGAAGTCAGTAGTTATTACTGGGAGCCCAGACCTGAAGAAGTCATTGAAGCTAGACCATAAAAATGATGAATTCCATATATATATGTGGTTCTTTTTTTTTCAATTTGATTTTCAACTGTGGATCTCAAGTGTTTAAATAAAGCTTGTTCTTTGAGCAAGTAAATGTCTTTTTCTATTATATAAATATGTATTTATAGAAACATGTATGTTTAGTTTAATATAGGCTATTGTTTAATTTAATATATAATATATGTATGATGTCTATTTTTTATTACAGTTTTCCAGTAAGAGTAAGTAAGGGTTTTCCAGTACCAGTAAGTGAAGTAAATTGAGATAAATTGAGAAAAAGAATAATAAAAAAGAAGTAAGAAAAATAAGAATAAAAAAATTTATATATATAAATATAAATGAAATCATTTGATCTATGAATGATTCATTGGATCAAAAGAAGTACTCTGGCCCAGCCAGTATTTAACCGGGCTGGGGGAATAAAAGAAACTTTTTGTGCAAAATAAAAGAAGTAAGGTATTCTTTCTATTGGGAATATCTGTTTAGAATCATTAATCTAAATTGAATTGCTGATCAAATTGAATTTGTAGATATCATTTTTTTTCTATATCGTTTCTATATCGTTCGTTAAAACTAGGATTTTTATCAACCTTTACTTCACATATCAAATAAAAAATTTGCAAATTAGAATTAATTGGGAGAGATGGCTGAGTGGATTAAAGCGACGGATTGCTAATCTGTTGTACGAGTTATTCGTACCGAGGGTTCGAATCCCCCTCTCTCCGTTTCTTATGATCACTTGAGAGTTTTGAATTCTAAAAAAATCTCGATCCCTAGATTTTCTTTTTATTTTATCTTAGTTAAATCTAGGGAATAGATAATATGAAAAAAAAAATTCCGAAAAAAAAACAAAGAAAGACTAACTCTTATTTTCATTCCTCACGCCCAGGATTACGTCCCGGATCATTAGATAAGAATCCGAAGATGAAGAGAGAAACAAAGAATATCACCACGGTGTAAACGAAGAGTTTGAGAGTAAGCATTACACAATCTCCAAGATAAGATCATTTTTTAGAAAAGGGGAATAGATTACTTATTTTTGTACCATACACACTATTTTGACACACCAAAATAAAAAACAAAATCTCACGAATTTTGTTTTTCTAATAGGATTCTTATTCTTTTCTTACCAACAATTTCTTATCATATTCACAATTAGGTATTGTGATTGTGGTGACCTAATAAAGTGTTGCCCGTCGTAAGGTCGAAATGAGGAAATAAGCTAATCCAAATTCATCACCAATCGGGGTTCCTTAATTCCATATACAAGAATTTCTCTTTTTGAACCGAGTAATGTAAGGCGTATGTATCCGATCTTATCCATTTTTCAAATCTTTTTTTTCGAATGAATCATGAATTTAGGAAAGTATTAAAGATTTCATCTAAAACTTACAGCAGCTTGCCAAACAAAGGCTAAGAGAAAAAAGAGTACAGGTATGACGGGCATAACGTCTACGATTGGATTGAAAAGGGCATAAGCCTCGGGTAATTTGGCGAAGAAAAAACTATTCGAATAAAAGACAGAATTAAAACAGATACACATTAAACTAAAGATATTAAGCATAACAAACATTTTGTTATTGTAGATGAGATAATTTGATTTTGATTGACTTATTTTTCTAAGAAGTGAAATAAAAAAAAAAGAAGGTAAAATAATCCTTTTTTCTCCGAACTTTCCCAACTTTCTTACGTTCAAAAAAAAAATAATAAGGAATTATACTCTCACACAATATCTTAATTGAATTATATGTAATGATCAATCAATCTTTTTTTTATTCTATATCATATGTGTCGAATCCTAGTAACAATGTATATGATATGTATTTGAGTTGGAATTGACGAATAACCAATATCATTATTAGTGTTTATTAGTGTCGAATAAAAAAAAAATCTAAATGGGGCGTGGCCAAGCGGTAAGGCAGCGGGTTTTGGTCCCGTTACTCGGAGGTTCGAATCCTTCCGTCCCAGTTATGAATTCTAAGAAAAATTATCAGAATGATATCTTTTCTTTCATTTGCTTTTTCACAAATGTAATCCAGTCTAAAATGCAGATAAAAAAAATGGGTTCAAATGAATAATTGTAAATCAGTGTAGTGTGTTGACTGAGACATTTATATATTCCATATATTTGAAATTGATGATGGAGTTGATGAGAAGATTCTGGAATCCGAAATAAATGTATAAAATGAATAAACAAGGCCTGTGATGTTATGCATTGTTATTCCATTCTGTTATTTCATTAACAACAGCCTTTCAGTTAAGTGAAAAGTATTCGCTATTCCTTAACCATCCAGGATTACCTTAGGTAACAATTGTTCGTTGTATATGATGGATACGAAAGTATCATACTCCTATGATTCAGGTCGTTATTCTTTCATATGAAATGAAAGAATAACGACCTGAATCTTACCTTACACAAAACCCTTTCTATTTCATATCCATGAAAACAAATAAACTCGATTTTCAATCTACCTTCCCACTTAAAATTAAACCATTGATAATTCAATTGGATATGGTAAAGTTTGCGTCTATTTAGTGAATGAGATATCTGCTAAAAATTTTTATCTACGCATTGCGATTGTGTCTGTCGATTTGTTGATTGACTTAGAAATATCAGTCAGTCATGACTGGAATTTCCAATTATGATGTTGAAGTCGGGGGGATTCTTTAATGTTTTTTTTATTTGATTTTTTAGGAACCTTTGGTACTTGAGGAGCTGTGATATATCTATATATTATTGAAAAATTTATGACCTTTCCTGGTTATTGGAGTCATTGGAATATCTTATTTGATAAATAACTGATTTTTCGGGATTGAAAATCAATTATAATTATATTACTTTTTCTATTATATTACTTTTAAATCTAAAAGGTCCTTTTGTTTGAGGTCTATAGTTTTTTATTTGTTCGAGAAAAATGGATCCTTCCTTAATGGAAGCCTTACCGAACAATCTGTTGAAGATATAAATAAGTCTTAAACTTCTTTTTATAAATGTTTATTATTCATATGATACAATATGGGGTTAAATAAATAATAAATTGGATTCTTGCTGAAACTTTTCTTCTAGATAAATACTATATATCTATATATATAGAAAAAGAAAATAGGCACTATTTTTATATACTCGTTATATACTGGTTGAACCAATGGACTATTCATGATTACATATTGAATCAATTCCATATCAGTTCTAATGAAATTAGATAGAGGAATTTTATGGTAAAACATCGTTTTAAACGATGTGGTAGAAAGCAACGTGGGACATTATTGGCTGTGGATTGATTTTTATATCCGCCATCTTCTACTTCTATAAGAATTAAGATCCTCTTGGCTCGACAGTGATTCGAGACTGCTCAATAAATGTCTAAGAATTTCCCTTCGAACTCTTTCAGAATTTTCTAATTTGAGTTCTGCGTATGAATGAGATTTCCTTTTTTCTTCTTTATGGAAAAAAACGACTGAAATCGTAGTCTAATTTATGATTTTATGGATCTAATTAGAATCATTTTTCTTGATTGAGCCCTATGAAGTGAAAACCTCCTAGAGGTTGCTAAGGGTGCAATGAGTCATCTATCAAATCGTTGCAATTGATGTTCGATTCCCAAGAGAAGTAAGAGATCTTCAAAAAGTGGGTTTTTACGATCCGATAAATAATCAAACTTATTTAAATGTTCCCACTATTCTATATTTCCTTGAAAAAGGCATTTAACCTATTATAGGAACTGTTCATGAGATTTTAAGCAAGGCAAAGTGAAAAAAAAAGGGGGGGGGGTAACTAGTATTTATCTTTGTTTAATTAGTGTAATTATTTCCTCACTATTTACCTTTTTTTGCTCTATTCATATTTTTATTTTTCTTTTGTTAGTGGAATCAAAAACAGGAGATTAATCTTGTTTATTGTATCTCTATTGATTGAATAAATCCGAGATTTTTTTCTTCCTATTCTTTATTTTTTCCCATCAAATTCATTATTTAAGTCCAAACACAAGTCATTATTGGATTTACTTATAATTTGATTTGTTTTCTCAACATTCCATTGATATTGACAATGGTGTATTGAACAAATATAATTCGATCATAAATAAATAGATCTGTTTACACCCACCCTATATTGATTGGGTTTTCCTTCAGTTCAGCCAAATGATGGTTTGACGGATTTACCCTATAATTAAATTATAGAAGACAAGGCGTATTTTATTAACGAAAATGAAAAATAAAAAAAAAAATAAAATAAATAGATAAGTCTGTCAATTTTGACATCTATATTAGGAATATAATTTGTTAGGAATTTCTTTGTTGTTTTTTAATTTATAATTTAATTGGATCCACCCATTTTGGTGGTTCTAATTGATTAGAACATACTTCTTTTTTTTTCGAGTTCAATGGTTTGTCGGGGTCGCCCCGTGAAATTCAATTAATCTTTTTTGATTTCGATCATATCTACATATCATATTTATCGGGGTTGCTAACTCAACGGTAGAGTACTCGGCTTTTAAGTGCGACTATGATCTTTTTCACATTTGGATGAAGCAACGAATTCGTTTAGACTATTGGTAGAGTCTATAAGACCATGACTGATCCTGAAAGGTAATGAATGGAAAAAACAGCATGTCGTAATAAAATAAGAAATTTTGAATTTTCATTTTTTTTTAGTAGAATTGGGAGTTTATCCTTACCGGATCATTACAAAATATATTGTTTTTGGGAAGGGTACAGAATTGATTCTCAATTTACAGTTAAGTTAGGTCTAGTGAATAAATGGATAGAGTCTTATGCCCCAAATTCGGGTAAAATAAAAAGAAACGAGCTTATGTTCTTAAATTTGAATAATTACCCGATCTAATTAGATGTTAAAAATTAATTAGTACCTGATGGGGGAAAGGGTTCTCCTGTGAGTGGACCATTGATTCCTTTTTTTATGAATCCTAACTATAATATATTAGAATTATGGGTTGGAGACAGATGTGTATAAGAAATAGTATACTGATTAAGAGAGTTTATTCCAAAGTCAAAAGAACGATCAGGTTGCAAAAATAAAGGATTTTTCTACTAACGAATATAAATATAAACCGATTGGATAGAAAAGGAGAGAAAAAAATCTGTTGATTGGACTCCTCGTCTTCCGGGTATATATTTCTTACTGTACTATATACATACATAATACATATCCTGTTCTGACCATATTGCACTATGTATCATTTTATAACCCAAGAAATGCCCCCTGCTTCCTATTTAAGTGGAAACTAAAATGGAAGAATTACAAGGATATTTAGAAAAAGATGGATCTAGGCAAAGGTACTTCCTATTCCTATATCCACTTCTCTTTCAGGAGTATATTTACACACTTGCTCATGATCATGATTTAAATGGTTCGATTTTTGTGGGAATTTTGGATTATGACAATAAATCTAGTTCAGTACTTGTGAAACATTTAATTACTCGAATGTATCAACAGAATTATTTGATTTATTCAGTTGATGATTTGAACCAAAATAGAATCGTTGGGCACAACAATTTTTTTTATTCTCAAATGATATCAGAAGGTTTTGCAGTCAGTATGGAAATTCCATTTTTACTGCCATTAGGATCTTTCCTCGAAGAAAAAGAAATACTTAAATCGCAAAATTTGCGATCTATTCATTCAATATTTCCCTTCTTAGAGGATAAATTCTCCCATTTAAATTATGTGTCAGATATATTAATACCCCATCCCATCCATCTGGAAATCTTGGTTCAAATACTTCAATGCTGGACCCAAGATGTTTCTTCTTTACATTTATTGCGATTCTTTCTCCACGAATATCATAATTCAAATAGTTTCATTACTCCGAAAAAATCGATTTACGTTATTTCAATTTCAAAAGAAAATAAAAGATTTTTTCGATTCCTATATAATTCTTATGTATTTGAATGTGAATTTGTATTAGTTTTTTTTCATAAACAAACCTCTTATTTACGATCA